TTACTAGTTATATCATCCGCAATCGCCTGAATCTCTAGACGCTCCTCGAACCAATCATATACTTTATTGAGATAGGTAAACCAAGGGGACTCCCCCTCTTAGAACCGTATATGAGAATTTCATCTCGTACGGCTCAAGCGGAAACACCCAAATACTGGTTGCAACGGATATGTAATAGAAAGTTTGAAACTTCTTAGCCACTTGATTTAATCATCCCTGAAGATACGAAGGAACCCAAATCCGGAATCTCTTCTTTGTGATGATAATGCCAAAATATCAAGTTGGCTCATCCGTCTTTATGTTGATCGTTATAGGCCTCTTGAATCTTCTCTTCCCCTATTTTATTTATTTGTTATTTGATTTCTTGTTTTTGTTTGTGCGTAATGCGGATTTACTATTGTTTTGTTTACTATTGATAGGAATTCTCTTGTTGAGACCCTATGAATCGATTGAAACCTCAGATTCATACTAGAACCACGATGATTCAATAAAGCCCCCAAGCTAAGCCCAAAGGTTCTCTGAGTAAGAACCATTTGATCATCACTTATTCAATGAATGGATGTAATGACTAAAAATCCAGAGAAACATTTGTCCTTCGGTCAAAAAAGCATGATTCTGAAGGAAGAAAAATCGTTCAATTTATGAAATACCTCTCATTTTTTGGAGTCCGGTCGCGAGGTCTGAATAGTAGGTATGAATCATAGTTCAAATATTTCTTGATTATATTCCGTGCTTCAGATACTAGAATGAATATCTGACGAGGCAGAACCATCTCGATCGAGATGACAGACCCATTCTCTATACTATCAATAGGATCAATTATAACAAGTCACACACTCATATTCCGGAAATACCGAAACAACGGAATTCCACGGTCGAACTACCGGAATAGCCTAGAAATCCGATCCCTAAGTAATTCATTTTTGATTGAAAACTAGGACTTCATGGTTCTTATGGACCTAACTCATTGAAATTCCATCCAGTAAAACGGAAGAATTATAAATCTCCAAAATAATAGATAGGAATATCGCAAACAGAGCCATTGCGACACCCATCAAAGGAGTAGTTCCCCATCCAGGGGCTACTTTACCATATTCCGAATTCAATGGTTTCAATAAATTCCCTGTCGTAGTTCGTCTTGGCCTAGATCTGGAACTACCCTCAACGGTTTGTGTAGCCATAAATCCTATTGCATTGGTTGAGATCTGTTGACTTTGTATACTATTCCGTTGTAAATAAACGATCTTCTCGTAGCGTAGATCCGTCGTGGTCTTGAAATTCTCTAATAATGGAAACAGCAACCCTAGTCGCCATCTCCATATCTGGTTCACTTGTAAGCTTTACTGGGTACGCCTTATATACCGCTTTTGGGCAACCCTCTCAACAACTAAGAGATCCATTCGAGGAACACGGGGACTAGTTGAAATAATGAACCTCCCATATTGTATTGGGAGGCTCATTACTTCAATTGAGATAATAAAAAATCATTTCATCCTTTTTGTCGGAACCTTAGGTGGTTCTCGAAAAAAGATAGCGAAAAAAATTATCCCTAGAGTCGAGACTAACAGGAACGTATAAACCAATGCTTCCATGGATTCGATCGTGGTTTACAATTATAGCTTCCACACCTGTGCATTTGGGAACATTTCCCAGATAAAGTTAAAGAAAGGGCAAGAGTCAAAGAAAAGGCGATGATTAAAATCAAGATTTCTACGGTACCCTAACCTTATGTCAAATCAAAAAATAAATTAAATAGAGGCAAAAGACACCAGAGTAATCTTGTATCAGACTACTTGTCGCCTTGTAGTTGGATCTCCAAGTTTTTGGAATGTTCCAAATTCCACTTGAGCATCCAAATCAGGGTCAATACCAGCAAAAACATCTCTGAACAAGGTTCTAGCCCCATGCCAAATGTGTCCGAAAAAGAAGAGCAAAGCAAACGTAGCATGTCCAAAAGTGAACCAACCCCTTGGACTGCTACGAAAAACACCATCGGATTTCAAAGTAGCACGATCTAATTCAAAAATTTCACCCAATTGGGCACGTCTAGCATATTTTTTCACAGTAGCAGGATCGCCATAACTGACCCCATTGAGTTCGCCACCATAGAACTCAACAGTTACACCTACTTGTTCGACACTATACTTCGATTCTGCCCTTCTAAAAGGAACATCCGCTCTCACAATTCCGTCTCCGTCTACCAAAACCACTGGAAATGTTTCAAAAAAAGTAGGCATACGACGTACAAAAAGCTCATGCCCCTCTTTATCTCTAAAGATGGGGTGTCCTAACCATCCAACAGCTATTCCATCCCCATTGTCCATTGAGCCTGCTCTGAATAATCCCCCCTTCGCCGGATTATTACCGATGTAATCATAAAAAGCTAATTTTTCGGGAATTTTAGACCAAGCTTCCGATAAACTCAGATTTTCGGCTAGCCCGGCGCCAACTCTTCGATATATTTCTTGCTGGAAGTATCCCTGATCCCACTGATAACGAGTGGGACCAAATAATTCTATGGGAGTCGTTGCTGAACCATACCACATAGTTCCAGCAACGACGAAAGCTGCAAAAAAGACAGCAGCGATACTACTAGAAAGTACAGTTTCAATATTGCCCATACGTAATCCTTTGTATAAACGTTGGGGCGGACGAACACTAAGATGGAATAGCCCCGCCAATATCCCCAATGTCCCCGCTGCAATATGATGGGAGGCTATTCCTCCCGGAACAAAAGGATCAAAACCTTCTGTGCCCCACGCTGGATTTACAGATTGTACTTTTCCGGTTAGACCATAAGGATCGGACACCCATATTCCAGGACCATACAAGCCTGTTACATGAAATGCGCCAAACCCAAAGCAAGTCACCCCTGATAGAAATAAATGAATTCCAAAGATCTTGGGCAAATCCAAAGAGGGTTTTCCCGTACGTTCATCACAGAATATTTCTAGGTCCCAATACACCCAATGCCAGATAGCTGCTAAGAAGCACAAGCCAGAAAACACAATATGTGCCCCAGCCACACCTTCGTAACTCCAAATACCCGGATTCGTTATAGTTCCTCCTGTGATACTCCAACCACCCCATGAATTGGTTATCCCTAAACGAGTCATGAAGGGTATAACGAACATACCTTGTCTCCACATTGGATCAAGAACGGGATCAGAGGGATCAAAAACTGCTAATTCGTATAGAGCCATCGAACCGGCCCAACCAGAAACTAGAGCTGTATGCATTATATGGACAGAAAGTAACCGACCGGGATCATTCAATACGACGGTATGAACACGATACCAAGGCAAACCCATGGAAATACCCCTTAATTTTATCAAAGAAAAAATAGACACTATGTAATTTTATCGCATTGGAAAAGACTGATTGATGCTATGGACCTCGCCTTTCAGTGGATTATCTCAAAGCAAGAGTTAATATTTATTCCGTTCCATTGGTAATAATTTAACAATTCTGTTCGTAGGAACAAAGAGAAGCAGATCTATTCTATACTCGATAAGTACCAATACGCAATGGGGAGATTGGTCCCATTTTTGTGAGCGAATGCATAGATACTTGTTCATACTTCGAACGATCCATTTGTACGAATTTTCCTTTATTCAATCCGTCTTCTCCATGAACCTTCCAATCTATGGAATCTATGGATAAAATATGATAAACGACAATATTATGAAGACAATAAACCCATTGTTACGTTTCCACATCAAAGTGAAATAGAGTACTTAATTTTTCTTTCATTTTATGCCCATTGGTGTTCCAAAAGTACCTTTTCGGAGTCCTGGAGAGGAAGATGCAGTTTGGGTTGACGTATAGTGCGACTTGTCAGACATATTGGGTCATATGGGATTTCCCCGTTCTCTCCCCCGATCGAGATATCCTCCGTTTCACCCAAGAAAGATTGATTAAACCATCAATAATTCAATTCGGAGCGTGAAGTGCAATGCAATTAGATCAATTTATTTGTTGGTTGGGGATCAATATTCTCAATTAGAAGAATTTATGGTTGGTTTGGACCAATAAAATGAAGTATCCAGGCTCCGTTCAGAAAATACCAAATTGGTAATCTATGTATGATTACCACTCGTATCATAAATGATCCCTATTTATACCATATGAGTGATCTAAAACTACCAATTAATGGAGTAATATGATTAGTCGAATATTTGGAGGAAGGCATGAACATGAAAACGAATTGAAAAAAAAAAAAAGAATTCGGAACAAAAAGAAGTGGTACTGTGATCATTTGTCCTATATGTGCAAATAGAATTCGGGCAGATCTTTACCCGGAGTAGAGCATAAACCTAAAAGAATTGAAGAGGCCCATTCAGGAACAAGAAAATTACATCGTGATTTGGATCTCGATGAAAGAATACATCAATGAGAGGTTAGTTCGATAAGTTCAATAAATTCTTTTTTTTTTTTTTTTTTATTTTATATAGGGAAGCACGTCAAAACTCCTGTTTCTTGAAAAATGGAAGAAAAAGCCAAAGCCCCTTCGTTAAGAAAAAGCCTGCTACAAAAAAAGAAATAGGGCTGGAATCGACACATTGATTCTTTTTTTTTTTTTGTAATTTTGATTTTTTGAACCGTATGCATCCAAAGGTGCGTGTGCGGTTCCTAAGGGATACAATTTTGTCCTAATCAACCGACTTCATCGAGAAAGATTACTTTTTTTAGGACAAGAGGTTGATAGCGAGATCTCGAATCAACTTGTTGGTCTCATGGTATATCTCAGTATAGAGGATGATACCAGGGATCTGTATTTGTTTATAAACTCTCCTGGCGGATGGGTAATACCAGGAATAGCTATTTATGATACTATGCAATTTGTGCCACCAGATGTACATACAATATGCATGGGATTAGCCGCTTCAATGGGATCTTTTATCCTAGTCGGAGGAGAAATTACCAAACGTCTAGCATTCCCTCACGCTTGGCGCCAATGAGTTTTTTTTATTTGAGAAAAAAAAAAAAAAAAGAAGACTATGCCTTCGCCATATGGAATATGAATAATAAGTAATAATAGCATGGCACTTCGAGTTCGATATGAGCAAACTATGATTGTTTTTTTTTCATAACATAACATGAGATTCTATATCGAGATAGTAGTATGAAACAAAGGTTATTCCCGATTTGATCTTATGTATCGGGGGTCCATTTCAGCGTCACAAACCTTTTTTTTTTTTTGCTTTCACACCAGAAGCCTCTTTCCGATATTTATGTTATGAAAGAGTACGAAAATGAAAAAAAAAAAAAAGATTATTTTTTCCTTATTTGATATTTGATCGGATCATAAAGAAACTTTGGGATTGCTGAATCACAGACGAGATAAATATATAAAGCAACGGAACCATCATAGTATTTTTTGACTCCTCCGAAAGGAAGGATGGTAAATGGATCATTCAACGATCTGGGTCTGATGGATTCTATTTGTCTCTTTCTTCGATGGAAGAGAAAAGGAAATTCCATTGCGGAGCCGTATGCAATGCATAAAAGATGCCTGTACGGTTGTTCAATTCTAATTCTATCCTTTTATTCTTGTTATTCTTTATCCCTTCCCTTCGACCGATCATGCGAGATAGAGGAACCGTTCATTATGTTATATCATCAGGGTTATGATCCACCAACCTGCTAGTTCTTTTTATGAGGCACCCACAGGAGAATTTATCCTGGAAGCGGAAGAACTACTGAAACTCCGCGAAACCCTCACAAGGGTTTATGTACAAAGAACCGGCAACCCTTTATGGGTTATATCCGAAGACATGGAAAGGGATGTTTTTATGTCAGCAACAGAAGCCCAAGCTCATGGCATTGTTGATGTTGTTGCGGTCGAAAATACCGGGGATTTCACATAAATTCTGGATTCCATTTCGAACCATAATTCGAATGAGCCGTGATTTGATATTTTATCTTCTTAACCTGGTAAAATATTATATGAAATGGAAGTAATTCATAATTATCCGGTTAGGATCGATCTAAACCAGCCCATTCTGTATACGATTCAGCATGCCAACTATTAAACAACTTATTAGAAACACAAGACAGCCAATCAAAAATGTCACGAAATCCCCCGCCCTTCGAGGATGTCCTCAGCGTCGAGGAACATGTACTAGGGTGTATGTGCGACTCGTTCAGACCATGAGCTGGAGCAAATGAGACGATTTTTCCAGTATCAATGACCAGTACCAATGAGTAGGATAGAATGGAAGAACTCCATTCCATTCACTATCTAAAAATAAAGATCTATCATATACCTCTATTGTGTATGGAATTTATGGTTTCCATTGGTGCAAACCCAATCGCCTCGATTTGAGATGAAAATCAATTCCCCATTGGTAGCAAATGGTTATCCATTAAGCGGGGAAAATAGTATTTAAAAAGCAGAAAGATTATGCTTCGACTCTTGCAAGAACGGACTCACAGGGTTAGCTACCTAGCCAACCTTCATAATTAAATGCCGTCACTGTATGGATGGATCTCATTGTGAAAAGACCTATTACTAGATAATTCATGAGTAGAGCCAAAGAGTGTGAACTGTACAAGTTACTAATGACATTGATTAAATGAGGGAGGGAGCTCCGGTGTATAGAGAGGACCTCACCGTTTAAGAAGTAATCATAGAAACGATGGAAGCCACTATTTATTTATTTCTCCATTTTTCTCTATTTATTACTACCTATTTACTATTTATTTGATATCTAATATCGGTACAATTTCTTATTCCGAGGTGAAATGCCTGGCAGAAATAAAAAATCGTGGTTGGGAAGGTCATAGTAGCAAAAGCCATTGGAATTTTGATTTTATACATCGGAAGAATCCGTTTTGTTACTAATAAACTAGGGGAAGGGAAAAGAATGACTGAAAGAAAAGAAATCAATTAGTTATTCATCAAAGTTTCATTTGATTCAATGACCAGAGTTAGGCGAGGATATATAGCTCGGAGACGTCGAACAAAAATTCGTTTATTTACATCAACCTTTCGAGGGGCTCATTCAAGACTTACTCGAACTACTACTCAACAGAAAATGAGAGCTTTGGTTTCCAGTCATCGGGATAGATGCAGGCAAAAGAGAGATTTTCGTCGTTTGTGGATCACTCGGATAAATGCAGTAACTCGTGAAAATAGGGTCTCCTATAGTTATAGTCGATTAATGCACGATCTGTACAAGAGGCAGTTGCTTCTTAATCGTAAAATACTTGCACAAATAGCTATATCAAATAGGAATTGCATTTACATGATTTCAAATGAGATTATCAAATAAGGCGACTGGAACGAATTCACCGAAATAATTTAAACGGAGTTCCCCGGAGAATGAACTCCGGGAAGGTAGAGTAGAAATAAATATGATAAATAGTAGGAATGAACGAACACTTTTCAATAAAAAAAAAAAGATCATTTTTTCCCCATTCATTCTTTTTTTTTTTCTTACGACGCGACAATCAAATCTCTCGGCTTTTTCGAACAAAACCTCAATCTGAGTTTGAATTCCAATTAGAGTTTTGATTCAATTGAGGAGTAGGCCTATTTATTTCTGGTTTTAGGACCAGCAGTTCTAGGGGTCGACTCGGTTCTTTCAAATTGTTTCTCATTATTAAGAAAAGGTAACGAAGATAAAATACGAGCTTGTTTTATAGCAATAGTAATTAATCTTTGTTGTTTCAAGGTCAATCTATTCACTCGTCTAGATAATATTTTTCCTTGTTCACTAATAAATCGACTAATTAAACTCATATTTCTATAATCAATTCGATCCCCCGATCCAATTGGGGGCAAACGCCTACGAAAAGATCGCTTGGATTTACGAAAGGGTCGCTTGGATTTATCCATGATTTATTCCTTATCTCTAAAATCCTATTTATTCATTCATTTCGGTTTCGGATCCGACCTAAATAGTAATAGTACTTGATTTTTTTATATTTTATATATCTATCTATATGTAATTTCGTCCTATTCCTTGGAAGGGTGGAACAGACATTCTATTCTGTTCAATCTATTTCTTTATCTCCCCGTGAATCGTATGCTTGTAACAATAAGGACAGAATTTTCTCAATTCCAATCGACTAGGTGTATTGTGTCGATTCTTTTGAGTAATATATCTGGAAATGCCCCGCGATTCCTTATTTAAATCATTTCGGACACAACTGGTACATTCCAAAATCACTCTTATTCTGACATCTTTACCCTTGGCCATGAACCTCCTTTGGATTTTGGATTCCCTCCACTCTTCTATTTTCGATCTGAATCGAAGAATACGAAAAGAAGGAAAAATAAATAGAAGTTGCTAACTGATAACTCGAAATCCAATTATGAAAGATTTCGCTGCAATCAATAGAGTAATAATAAGTAATACAATTATTTCTAACTATCCATTATTTCTAATCCCAGTCAGTATTTCATTTACTGTCTTGTATGCTCTTGAACAGCCTGTCCTAGACCCACATTTCTATTTCTGTTCTCCCTCTATTAATTCTATGCTGAGCCCGAGTTTCGCTGAGGTTTAATCCACTTTTCTTTCTTCTTTCTCTTTCCTTACTAAGGAAACTGGAAAAAAAAAAAATGCAAAAGGGTAGATTAGTCACAGAGGATTTGTTGTATCTCTAATCTTCTTCACCCCTTCCCATGTCAATAACTAGAATGAAAAAAAGGAGAATGTCAACGCATCTGGGAATAAACGATTGATCTCTATCAATAGACCTGCTAAAGACCCGAACCATAGAGTAGTTAGCACAGGTGCCACGGAGAGATATGTTTTTATATCTCGCATTGAAAATCCTCCTTCTTTATTGTAATACCTTTATTGTAATACATATATGATCAGATGTATCTGTAGTTAAAGATCACTTGTATTTGTACACGAAATCCCTAATCCCGAACTAAAATTAAAATGGATATGTACAATAAATCCGGTGGATGAGATCTACCTGTCCCTAAAACAGAAAAAGATGACCCCTTCTTATTTGAGCATTACCGATAAATATTCATTTTTTGATACGTTAGGTTTCATATGTATATAATATATAATTCTTTTATTATATGAATATGAAATCAAAAAGAAGAAATGGCAAGAGAAATTGTCTCTAGATATAGGAAATAACGATGTGGAAAACAAGACAAGGATTCCCTACAATGAAACTGTACAACAATTGAAAGGGATGTAGCGCAGTTTGGTAGCGCGTTTGTTTTGGGTACAAAATGTCACGGGTTCAAATCCTGTCATCCCTACCTATTACTTCTCCTATGGGCAGTAACGAGGGATCAATTGAGATCGATTCAAATTGGATTGGACTGGACATAATTTTGCATTTTATGATACTACATGCATGCAAGATGTATTGGGGGTACAAAAAGAATCCCTTTCTTGACAGTTGTATCTCTTGTCATAAGAAAGCGCTCTTAGTTCAGTTCGGTAGAACGTGGGTCTCCAAAACCCGATGTCGTAGGTTCAAATCCTACAGAGCGTGATTCTGTTCTTGTAATGTCGAATCACAATAAAATAACTTTACTAACTTGAACTGCAACCTGAATTTGACCTCCTGCAGATTAAGAAGGAGGTCAATAAAAAAAGAGATGTTATTCAATCAAAGGTCCAACTGATCTCCGCGTCTGTATTGTAAATATGCAGTTACGAATAATCCGGCCAAAGTAATAGGAATTAGACCTAAGACGATTCCAAATAGAAAAACTTCAATCATTTCAATTTGTTGGAAAGGGGAAAAAATAGAGGTAATATATATCCCTAAATATTAATCCGAATCACCCATGAATCTCAATGACCAAGAATTGGTCATTAACGCGGGAAGGAACTGTCGAATACCTGAAATCTCACAGAACTATTCATTTTGATGAATTATTCATTCAATTAATTTCAAATAAGTCGTATCTTGCTCAGACCCATCAATAGAGCTGGGGTTATAGTTGAAGCAGCTAGTAGAAAACCGAAATAACTAGTTATAGTAGGCATGAAGGAGCTAAATGAGATACGTT